TCGTTCCTGGTTCAGACCAAATATCAAAAAAACATTGCCATAAATGGATAAAATAGTGTTTCCATTTATTCATCAAAAGAGGCGCATTCTTTGAAGCCAGAATGGATTTTCCTTGATATCTAACATAATGAATCAGAGGATCCTTGAAGAATGTTAAGGTAGACGAAAAATCCTTATCAAAAACTTCTACAAGATGTTCTCTTTTTGCATAAAAAAAGATTCGCTCAAAAAAAACGCTAAAAGATTTTAATCGTAAATGAGAGGATTTTTTCCGTAGAAAAAGGAAGATAGATTCATATTCACATACATAACAATTATAGAGGAACAAGAATAATCTTGGATTACTTTTTGAAAAAGTAGATTTTGGAGTAATCAAACTATTCCAATTACAAAAATTATACAGAAACAGCCGTAATAAATGAAAAAAAGGGGCATCTTTTACCCAGTATCGAAGGATTTGAACTAAGATTTCCAGATGGATCGGATAGGGTATTCGTATATCTGACACATAATTTAAATATGTAAATTTATCTTCCAAAAAGGGAAAAATGGAATGAATTGATCGCAAATTTTTATAAGATTTTACGATTTCGGCCTCCTCTAAGGAAGAGCTTAATTGTAGGAAAAATGGAATTTCCGCGACGATGGCAAAACCCTCGGATATTAATTGAGAATAAAAATTCTTATTATACCCTAAAAATGGATTTTTGTTCGAATCATTCGCCGAAATCATCAAATGATTCTGTTGATACATTTGAGTAATTAAACGTTTTACCATTAGTAAACTATATTTATTGTCATAACCTACATTTTCCACAAAAATGGATCTCTTAAAATCATGACTATAAGCAAGTCCATAAATATACTCCCGAAAAATAAGTGGGTATAGGAAGTCCTGTTGGCGAGATCTATCTCGTTCTAAATATACTTGATATTCCTTCATTTTAGAAATTCTATTTGGTCAAAGGATCAGAGATTCATTGGATTATCAAATGATACATAGTGCAATACAGTCAAAACAGGGTATTCTATTCTATATTAGAATTCCAAAAAAACAAATATGAATAGATACCTAGAAAACAAGTAAAACTCATCACCGGACTATCTCTCCTTGCTTGTGTAATCTAATTGTTCTAGGACAACAAGCTAGTTAGAAATCCTTTATTTTTTGGACCAATCGCTCTTTTGATTTTGGAAAAAAATATCGTTTTTATCAATATACTCTTTCTTTTACACATTTATTGCTCCCCCATCACATAATGGAGAATAGCTAATAGTTAGGACTCATAACAAAAATCCAAAACCCATTCGTGGGAAAAACTTTTTCCACAGCAAGCACTAATCTTTTTTTAACGAAAAATTAGATGGGGTAATCATTCAAATAAAAAATGAAAGCTCGTTGCTTTTTGTTTCCCTATAATTGGAGCGGCTAAGCTCTATCCCTTTATTAATTCAACCCAACTGAATTCATTTGTTCCGAGCCAACAATTAAAACAAAAATTTGGGCCGGGTCCAATACGAATGAAAAGTTTTTAGAATTCGCCATTGATACGACATGCTGCTTTTTCCATTCATTCCTTTCTGGATCAGTCGTGGTCTTACAAACCCTACCGATGGTATGGATGAACCAATTAGTTCATAGAAATGTGTAAAAAATGGAGTCGCACTTAAAAGCCGAGTACTCTACCATTGAGTTAGCAACCCTAAATCAAATAAAAAAAGATGTGTATATCCAATCGAAATAAAAAGAAAAAACGAATTCTCTAATAAAAAATCAAATAAAAAATGATAGACCACTTCTTTGTCTACTACTATGTTTGTCTACTACTACGTTAGACATTATTTTATACAAAATTTTATTTAATATTTCCCTTTGAATCCAAAAAATCCATCGAATCTACCATTTGATGAAGTCAAAAAAACCTATGTAACATGAGTAAATCAATCCATTTATTCATGATCGGATTATATTTGTTTGATACACTGTTGTCAATATTAGTGTTGAAAAAAGAATACAATTACAATCAAGAAAACAAACAAATTCAAAATAATCAATATGAATTAGAATATTCATATTATTTTGAATTGTTTTTTTTTTTTTATTTCATTCATTATGATATTCAATTATTATGTTCTAAGTTTGAAATAGAGATTCTATTATATAGTCTATTCCAAATATAAAAAATTATAGAAATAAGAAATCAAAAAATAGGAATTAAATAGAAAAAAATGGATTAATTCTTTAATTATTTAGTATCTCCCCGCTTGTGTGAAATTCACATCGAAAAACGAAATAGTTGTTCGCTCTTATGAATCGGAAGAACTTTTTTCATAAATCCCGTCTGCCTAATAAGTTTCTATTCTAACATGAATAGAAAAAGGCAATATACAAAATGGGTCACAAAAGTTATGATATTTAGATCGATCCATGATCCGAAACAAAACTGTGTGATAGAGATAAAATATACAAATCCAAAAGATCCATAGGATTCATTATAGC